CATTTTTCACAAATTTTACGAACAGAAGCCCTTATTTTCATATTTCTTATTCCTTACCTTAATTCTGAATCTACTCTTTTGAGGAAAATAAGTTTCTTGAATATTTTTTTTTTAACTTCGAATTGTGTCCCCATGAAAGGAATGTTTAAAAAATCACCTAATCGTTCGAATCCTTGTTGCGAAGTCTATAAATTATACGTCCTCTGGTTGAATCATAACGACTTACTTCAATTTTTACTCTATCTCCCGGTAGTATCCGTATAAAACTGCGCCGGATCCTCCCTGAAGCATAACCTAGAATTAGATCTTCATTATCTAAACGGACCCGGAACATACCGTTGGGAAGTGATTCAGTAATTAAACCTTCATGAATCAATTTTTGTTCTTTCATTCCAGGTAACCCCCTTGAAGTATCAACTAATGAAGGAAGAGGTATATAACTCACTTTTCCTCTCTATTTCACAAATGGGAAGTTAGAGATAAAATTAGGATACCAGAGGAGGAGGATCACCATATATAACACAAAATTTCTCCTCCAATTCTTTCTAGTCGAGCTTCTCGATCTGTCATTATACCTCGAGAAGTAGAAAGAATTACAATTCCCATTCCACCTAAAATCTTAGGAATTCGTTGATAGTTGGAATAAATTCGTAAACCGGGTCGGCTGATACACTTTAAAACGGTTCTATATATTCCTTTCCTAGTCTTTCTATGTCGCAGGGTTGAAACCAAGAAATATTTCTTATTTTCCTGATGTTTCCGAACATTTTCAATAAAACCTTCTCGTAGAAGTATTTTAACAATGTTTTCGGTTATATTAGTAAATGCTATTCGAACCGTTCCTTTTTTATTCATGTCAGCATTTCTTATAGAAGTTATTATATCGGCAATAGTGTCCCTACCCATAACGAACTATAATTTTTTGTGCCTCCTAATTTTGATATAATCAACATGTTTCCTTTTTTCTTTTTTCTTTGTTTTTTTTTTTTTTGAATTATTAAATTTTTAAAAGTATATGCGTGAGACACAATCTATTAATTTGATCTATTTCAGATAGCCTACTATATCATAGTGTCATCTACTAGTATTTATAATACCTCGGGAGCTAATGAAACTATTTTAGTAAAATTCAACTGTCTCAATTCCCGAGCGATTGCACCAAAAACTCGAGTTCCTTTTGGATTTCCTTCTTGATCAATGACGACCGCTGCATTGTCATCATATCGTATTATCATACCGTTGTCACGTTTGAGTTCTTTACATGTACGTACAATTACAGCTCTAATGACTTCTGATCTTTCTAGAGGCATATTTGGCACTGCTTCTTTGATTACAGCAACGATAACGTCACCAATATGAGCATATCGGTGATTACCAGCTCCTATGATTCGAATACACATCAATTCTCGAGCTCCGCTGTTATCCGCTACATTCAAAAGGGTCTGAGGTTGAATCATATATTTTTTATTTGAATCTCTTATTTCAATGCAAAGGATGAAGGAAAAAAAGAAATATTGTCCGTCCAGAAAAAAATAAACCTGCGGTTGTTTTTTCATCCTCAATATCCCTTTTGTTTAGTTCTACATCCCTATCGTGAAATAACAAATTGAGTTCGTATAGGCATTTTGCACGCAGCTATTTCAATAGCTGCTCTGGCTACAGTTTCTGATACTCCGCCCATTTCATAAAGTATTCGACCCGGTTTAACAACAGATACCCAATATTCGGGGGATCCCTTTCCCGAACCCATACGCGTTTCGGTAGGTCTTACTGTAACAGGTTTGTCGGGAAATATACGTACCCATATTTTTCCACCACGACGCGCATATCGTGTCATTGCTCTCCGCCCCGCTTCTATCTGTCTAGCTGTGATCCAAGCGGGTTCAAGTGCCTGAAGAGCGTATCCGCCGAAACAAATATGATTGCCTCGACAAGATATTCCCTTCATTCTTCCTCTATGTTGTTTACGAAATCTGGTTCTTTTGGGGTTATAGTTGATGGTTGTTTCTTAATTCCATCTCTATTGCAGAACCGGACATGAGAGTTTCTTCTCATCCAGCTCCTCGCGAATGAAACGATTCAATAATATTAAATATTACAGATACACATGTATAATTATAATTCAATAATATTACAGATACACATGTATAATTATAATAATTATTTATAATTATTATTATAAATAATAATATAAGTATAAATAATAATATAAGTAATTATGAGTTAATAATATAAGTAATTATAAGTAATGAATGGCATTTATTGATATTTAATTTGTTACATATTTAATTTGTTACAAAGGAAGATGTATATACAAAATATACAGCTGGACGTGTATATTATTAGATATAGAAAATATAAAAAATGCTTCTTTTTTTAGAATATAACGTATAATATAATGAATCCTTATTTTTACCTCTATCGAATCGGGCCAAAAATTGTAATCCAATAAATAAATAAAGGTTTCGCGGGCGAATATTGACTCTTTCATTCGTAAGGTCAATTCATGATACCTCTCAGAATAAATCAATTTTTTCTTGGTTCGTTCCGCCATCCCACCCAATGAATTATTAGGATTCGTTTTCAATAGAATCCTATGCAGTCACAGGTTTCGTCGTTCCCATAGCTTCTCCATTAATGGTTAGGCCTGAACTCTGCAATGGAGCTTCCGGCAAAATTCGTTCCCGAGTCAATCTCCTCAGTTTTTATTAACCCAAGGCTCTTTATTCTTTTTTTTTTTTCTTTTTTTATATTTTATTTATTTATATTTCATTTATATATTTATATCAGTATTGATTATATCAGTATTAATGCTTTATCACACTGCCTTTTATGAGGTGATTCATAGACCATACATATTGGAATCATATATCATTGATATTTTTGTTCTCTCTTTCTATCATCCTTCCATTTATCCACATCCCTTTATTTTTGCTTCACAACCCATAATCAGATTTCTTTTTTATGGAAAAAATTTCAGTTGCTACAACTATATGATCGATCCACCCATATAGTGACTGTTTCTTGGGATCTTGACAATACGAAGCAATAAGTTGGTTATTAATTTATATGGTTACTAAGTTCATAGTAGGGGTTAGTCTATTTTTTTTTTTTTTTTGAATCTCAACCCTAAACTCTAAAGAAAAAACTAACGAGTCACACACTAAGCATAGCAATTATACTAAATGGTCAATCGAATTTTTATTCAACCTTATAGAATTAGAATTGTTCATTTTTGTTTGATTTAACAGAAAAAGAATGAAACAGTTTGTAATTTTTTGTTCTATCACTGGACAGAATGGCAAGACAAATGAAGGTCTATTATTTCTCGTTTACAAATATCCAAACTCGTTTACAAATATCCAAATTTTGATGCCTAATACTCCATAAATAGTTCGAATTGTATAGGAACAATGATCAATTTTAGCGCGAATTGTTTGTAGGGGAACCCTACCTTCTCTGATCCATTCGACACGTGCAATTTCTTTTCCGTCGATACGCCCTGCGATTTGTACTTGAATTCCTTTTGTATCTGTTTGTTCAGTTAATTCAATAGCTTTTTTCATTGACTTTCGAAACGAAACTCTATTTTTTAACTGTAAAGCTATATATTCTGCAAGAATATTTGGTTGTCCATAAGGTTTTTCAATTCTTGTGATAGCAATGTTGAGTCTCCGGTTCACAGAATGAAGTTCCTTTTGTACATTCATCTGTAATTCTTCTATTCCTCGTGTTTGGCCCTCTATTAATAAATTTGGGAATCCAATATGGATTATGACCTGGATCAAATCGATTCTTTTTTGAATTCCTATACGTGCGATTCCTTCGAAACCCGAGGATATTCTCCTATTTTTTTGTACATAGTTCTTGATACAATTCCGTATTTTTTCATCTTCCTGTAAACCCACGGAATAATTTTTTGTTTGTGCGAACCAAAAGGAACGATGACTTTGGGTTGTACCAAGTCTGAAACCAAGTGGATTTATTTTTTGTCCCATATTTTTCTATTATGTTCTCTTTCCATTCATATTTTTAATATGAATCTAAATCTTAGATTGATTGATCTAAAAATGATTTAGATTTTTCCTTTAATACAATTGTTATATGACAAGTGGGTTTTTTTATCGGATAACTACGTCCCCGAGCCCGAGGTCTTAACTTTTTCACAATAGCACTCCTATTGACTTCGGCTTTACTAATGAATGAATCAGCTTCGTTCAAACCCATATTATGATTAGCGTTTGCTGCTGCAGAATAAACCAATTGTAAAATTGGATAAGATGCTCGATAAGGCATGAGTTCCAGTATCATAAGTGTTTCCTCATAGGAACGTCCGCGAATCTGATCAATTACTCTTTGCGCTTTTAAAACAGACATACATATATGTTGAGCTAAAACTTTTATTTCTCTATTTTCTTCTCTACCTGAACTCCAGTTCTTTATCATAAGGTCACCCCCACTAATGAATGAAAAGTACTTTTTTAGTTTCTTTTTTTTATTTATATTATTTTATTTATATTTATTTTATTTATATTTTTATTTATATTAATAATATTTCTATTAATATTTCATATTTTTGAATATGAAATATTAATAATTTAACGACGAGATTTATTGTCGTTTCTTGCATGTCTCGCGAAAGTCAGAGTAGGCGCGAATTCTCCCAATTTGTGACCTACCATACGATCTGTTATATAAATAGGTAAATTTTCCTTTCCATTATGAATAGCGATTGTATGGCCAATCATTGTGGGTATAATGGTAGATGCCCGAGACCAAGTTACTATTATTTCTTTCTCCTCCCTCATGTTGAGTTTTTCAATTTTTCCCGATAAATGATTAGCTACAAAAGGATTTTTTTTTAGTGAACGTGTCACAGCTGATTACTCCTTTTTTTTTTACATTTTAAAGATTGGCATTCTATGTCCAATATCTCGATCTAAGTATGGAGGTCAGAATAAATACAATAATGATGAATGGAAAAAAGAGAAAATCCTTTA